CAATCAGTCCTTCCCATGGGTTAGTGTCCCACCAAATAATTGGAGGAGTGAAATCCTAATCTAATTCAAAAAAAGCAGTAAGTCCAAGGAAATAAACTAATAAAAAATACGTATTTTTTTTTTTCGGATTAAACAAAGGGATTCGCAAATAAAAGTGCTAACGCTACAACCAGTCCATAAATTGTTAAAGCTTCCATAAAAGCCAGACTAAGCAATAAAGTACCTCGTATTTTTCCCTCCGCCTCGGGCTGTCTCGCGATCCCTTCTACAGCTTGGCCCGCAGCAGTACCTTGACCAACCCCAGGTCCAATAGAAGCAAGCCCGACGGCCAACCCAGCAGCAATAACGGAAGCGGCAGAAATCAGTGGATTCATGATAAGTTCCTCACACCAAAATAAGTAAATAGTTAATGATACGATCAACCAATAAATTATGACTTAATTATTCCATCGCTAAGATCTATACAGTCGAAGGAAATAAGAACTCGGAATTGAAGTAATAATATTATTATTGAATTATCAGAACGGCTTCGATATTTCTTTTTTAGTTTTTATTCACAGAATTTTTTTGAATCCATACCATTCTTTTTGAATTTTTCGTTTTTTCTTATTTTCTTGATTGAATCTCTTTATTCAATAGTCACTTTATTTTATTCATTTAATATTCAATTCACAACTACAAAGGAAATGGAGGGGATTCCATTGGAATTCCTATCTAAATTCACAGTAATAGAGCCGCTTAGATATTACATATATAACTAATTAATATCTAATATTACATATACATGTGTTTCTTGGATAACGTAAATCAACCATTCATATCTTACATTCAATCGGATTATAGAATCATTCTTCGAAACATTCACAAGAGTTGTCTTATACTAATTAGAGTACATACATCTAGTTCGGCCCCCCCTAACCAATCCATTTTTTTTTATAAATTTGAAGTTTTTTGTAAATCTTTATTTTTTCTTTTTTACTCGCCGACGCAGGTACAATCAATCTACATGGACAAATTCGTTAGATCGAATCGTTGCATCGAAATAGAAGTATTTGATTGATCTAAGTTCAGGTAATTTATTATTTATTAAAATTCTCTTTTGGTCAACCGTTTAATTGGATGAAATCAACTTGAATGGGAATTCTTCTATATAACAATAGCATCTTTTTTAAAATAGCACACTATAATACTATAAGTATTACAATCCTAATTATTATTCAGATTATGATTACTAATATCTAATAATATTGGATATTGGAATTAAATGAACAAAACAATATAAAGATAGTATTCATTGGGGGGGGGGATAAATAGACCGAACTGGAATTTTAGGAAAAAGATCTTTTCGATCTCTTTCCTTTTTTTTACTTCCCCTTTTGTTTGTTGCAATTCCCTAATACCGCTAATATCTTATTTTTGACTATTACTTCTATACTTTATATAGTTTATATTTATATAATTTATCTATTTATTTTTATATATTATGCTCCTTAAGCAGATTACCTTGATACGCACATATATTGCGTAAGGCTTAAACCAAAAAAAGACTATTTCGAAAACTAGTCAATGATGACCCTCCATGGATTCGCCTATATAAGCCGCAGCTAAAGTTGCAAAAATAAGAGCTTGAATACCGCTTGTAAATAATCCAAGTAACATGACGGGTATAGGAACCACTGAAGGTACTAAAGAAACAAGAACAAGAACTACTAATTCATCAGCTAATATATTTCCGAAAAGTCGAAAACTAAGTGATAGGGGTTTTGTGAAATCTTCTAAAATATTAATGGGTAAAAGGATTGGAGTTGGTTGAATGTATTTACCAAAATAACCTAATCCTTTTTTACTAAGACCCGCATAGAAATATGCTACTGACGTGAGTAAAGCTAAAGCAACAGTAGTATTTATATCATTTGTAGGCGCGGCTAATTCCCCATGAGGTAACTGTATGATTTTCCAAGGTAAAAGAGCACCCGACCAATTCGAAACAAAAATAAATAGAAACAAAGTTCCAATAAAGGGAACCCATGGACCGTATTCTTCGCCAATCTGAGTTTTGCTCACATCTCGAATGAATTCAAGAACATATTCGAAGAAATTCTGACTGTCAGTAGGAATGGTTTGTGGATTACGAACAGCTATAATGGCTGAACCTAATAAGATAGCAATTACAACCCAAGAAGTAATAATTACTTGGGCATGGACTTGAAAACCTCCTATTTTCCAATAGAAATGTTGGCCGACTTCCACACCGGATATATCGTATAAGCCTTTTAGTGTGTTGATATAACATAATAGAACATTCATATTGCCCTCTGAAAAAAATAGAACTTTAAAAAGAATTATTTTGATTCAACCTTCTCTTTTTTCGACTTGCCTAGTTGACTTATATATATTTGTATACCAATTAATTACATAATATCCCTAGTTACTTGTATCTCTTTTAGGAAGCATAACCGATTTCATAAATCTATGGAGTTCCCAAAATAATTTTTTTATTTTATTATTCATTATTAATATGAATCAAGGATTTCGTATATAACTAGAACGACCCTCACAAATTGCAAATACTAATTTGTTAAGAATTAATCGGATTGAAGCTATCGCGTCATCATTTGCTGGGATCGAAATATCAGCGAGACCTGGGTCACAATTTGTATCGATTAAACAAATCGTTGGAATTCCCAAAATCATACATTCTCGAAGAGCCATATATTCTTCTTGCTGATCAACGATTATTACAATATCGGGTAATCCAGTCATATATTTGATCCCGCCCAGATATGTTTGCAAGTGAGATAATTGTCTCTTCAACATAGCTGAATCTCTTTTCGGAAGACGATTGAGTCTCCCCATCTTTTGTTCCGTTCTCAAGTCCCTGAACTTATGAAGTATCGTTTCCGTAGTATACCAATTCGTTAACATACCGCCTAGCCATTTTTTATTAACATAATGACAACGGGCCCTTATTGCAGCCCGTGCTACTGAATCGGCTGCTTTATTTTTGGTACCAACAATTAAGAATTGCTTTCCCCTACTTGCTGTATCAAAAACTAAATCACAAGCTTCTGATAAAAAACGGGCAGTTCTAATAAGATTTATAATATGAATACCTTTACGCTTTGAAGAGATATAAGGTTCCATTCTAGGATTCCATTTACTAGTACCATGACCAAAATGAACTCCTGCTTCCATCATTTCTTCCAAATGGATGTTCCAATATCTTCTTGTCATTTATTTATCCGCACCTCCTTTCTTTTTATTAAAAAAAAGAGAGACGGGGTGCCCTGAAATAGAAATAAATAATTGTTCCGATGGAACCTTCGTTTCTACCTCTAACGGATATTGGCCATTGATACACGATTCAAACCATTAATATTAATTTCTTTCTATTCTATTTGTTATTTTATTATCTTTATTACTATATACCAAATAAAAATAATATACCAAATAAAAATAAAAAATAAAAAAATGACCGCAAATACAAATAGCTAAAAAGAAAGGGGGTGAATCCGCTCTTAGGAATCATTCAACCCTCGAAATGATTGTCTCAGTGTATCGTGTAAATTCCTTGAAATGAAAAAATCAAATAATTCTCTGTGGTGGAACAAAATATCTCGCATTTCTGCCTCGAATAGTTTATTGTTTTTGGTTTCCAAAGGAATGTTGGTATGTTGCCTTGAACGTTGCACTAATCCGTTGAATCCCGTACCAACGGGTATCATCCCCCCTAGAACAACGTTCTCTTTCAGACCTTTCAACCAATCGATACGACCCCGGAGAGCGGCTTTTGCTAAAACTCGAGCAGTTTCTTGAAAACTTGCTTCGGATATAAAACTTTGAGTATTTAGAGATGCTTTCGTTATTCCCAATAAGATAGCTCGGTAACAGATCGCTTCTTCCAAAGCGCGCCCTGTTCGTTCCGCCCGCAACAATTCAATCAGTTCTCCGGGTGAAAAAACATTAGACATTCCCTCTTCTGAAACCAACACTTTTGATGTTATTTGACGCACAATAATTTCTATATGTCGATTATGAATCTGCACCCCCTGAGATCTATAAACTTTTTGGATCTTATTAACCAAAGAGATACGCCCTTGCACTATAGTTAGCTCAGCACCAATCAAGAATCTCCAAGGAATTCCAATAATTTTTGTTATACTCTTGTTCCAACCCTCCATTCTCTTTTCTAGGTTCATCGATATTGAATCAATCGAACGCACTTCTAACACTTGTTCCACTTTTGGAAGACCTTGCGTTATATCCCTAGATCTCGATTTTTCATATATAAATGTAACTAATGTATCTCCTTTGTAAAGGATTTCTCCATAATGGCCATGAACGGTTGCTCCCGGAGTGGCCAAATAAGCTTTAGCCGATCTTATTACTACAGAGTCAATTTGAACAATTAGAACTTGACCCGATTTTAAGTGCGGTCCGTTTTTGGATATACATAAATTTTCACAAATAAACTGCCCAAGGCTAATTATTCTAGACGCTTCTTCACAATAATTATGATGGAGAAAATTCCAATTCAAATTGAATGGATTCAAAACGATGTTACCGCGCGGATCGGGATTATTATAAATAGAAACCCTACCATTTTCATCCATTAAATAATATTTAAGCACTTGAAAAGTCTGTTTGAAATTGTCAAGTTGTAAATATTTAGTTCCCGAGATCTGATTATAAGTTATTAAATGGTAAAATGAATAAAAATGCGCAATTTGAGGGGTTCTTCCTAATCCTAAAGGTCCCAAGGAATTCCTAATTGGAATTAGACTATCTCTTTTCATTGATTCTTTTTTTATTACATCATTGTAATATTTTACATCGTTGAATGGACCCATTTGAAAACAATTAGATGCTGACAAAATTATAAAAGACTGGCATTCCTTATTCCTCTTCAACAACGTACGAATAGTTACTTGATTTTGGCTAAGTGATTGTTGAATCCCTGCCTTGGAAGAAATAGAATAAAATGGATTGATACTGGTGCG